CTGGAAGGATTCCTCTTTGGATAATAGGTACTGTAACTGGTATTCCTGTGATCGGTTTACTTGGTATTTTCTTTTATGGTTCATATTCCGGATTGGGTTCATCCCTGTAGTAATCGGATGAACTGAGTTTTTGAAATGAAAGCGTAAGAACTCAACAGGACCCCCTCTCGTCAAAGAAAGAGGGGGTCCTGTTGAGTTCTTAATAATCATAATATTTTTTATTCGTATAAATGACAAAATGGATAACTTTTTCCGATGTTTCAAAAAACTCCATTTCATTTTTTTCTGATGATATTTTTTAAAAATGAACTTCATTAATTGATTCAAAACATCTCTTCCTCGATAATATCTGTCGATACTTTCAAAGTTAAAATAAAGAAAACGAAAGAAAGAAGGAATCACTGGATTTCCTTTTTCTGGGTGGCACAATATACAATATAATTAATTATATTGTAATATATTAAATCCATTTTTCTATCGATCAGATATCATGCGAACCGAACCCTTTCTTTTCTATACTAATAGAATCTTACTCTAAATTTGAGTATCTAAATCAAGGTTGAATTTTTTTTTATAAACAAGTTCATTGAAGAAGTTCTATTTGCTCAATAAAATTCGTTCTCTTTTTTGTTTGTCCACTACTCTACTACTTCTTATATGTTATATGTCTTATGTAATAAATAAAAAAAAATATTCTATGTCATAAGGGTTCTAATAAAAACTCGGAAAAAATCTAAACTAAGAATAGGATTCTTTGACGAACGGGATCAATAGGCATTATTGTATTAAAATTTCGTAGAATATTTCGACACAAACAAGAAGGACTCTAGGAAGACAAACAATCCCTCCTAGAATCCAGTTTTTCCAATTTCTATTTATACTGTGCTTAACTTTCTCCGCTTATTTATCTTATGTTTAGTATCTAGTCGAATTTTCTTATATTAAAATAGAAAAACTATTAATATATTTATATTCTATGACATTGAAATCTGAAAACAGTGACATAATCATACCGCTCCAATTTAGTGGGGTTGAAAAAAAAAATAAACAAAGAATAGGTAAAGTCAAATAGTCTTCTTCACAATATACATACTATGACTGACTAGTACTGCGGCACAAGGAATTCTCTAAATATGATAGAAAAAGAATAGAAACAAGCAAATTTCATAATTTTTTGATTATACATAATTATCAACAAAAATTTAGTTCTGTTTACGAACTTAATATGTTGATAAATCCGCGGACCTAGAAATTCATTTCAGACAATTGAACCTTCTCAAACTGTTTCTTTTTAAGAACCAAAAAGATTTGTGCCAAAATAACAGATGCCAAGAAGAACAAGAGACCTTGGACACGTAACGGATCTTGAAGTACTATTTCCACATCCCCCTGACCAAATCCACCCACATTGGGATTACTCGTTAATGGTTGATCAAGTTTGATAGATTCACCCTCTGAAACAAGAAGTTCTGGTCCTGGAGGTATAATATCAATCACTTCGCGTCCATCCGATGCATCCACTATAGTTATTTCATATCCCCCTTTTTCTTTTCGTATGATTTTGTTTACTATACCTGCTGCTGTAGCATTATAAACATTATTATTACTCTTGCTCCCGTCGGGATAAATCTGACCCCTTCCCCTGTTCCCGCCTACGTATATGGGATATTTTAAGAAGTGAACATCTCTCTTAGTCGCGGGATCGGGGGAAAGAATAGGAAAGGTGATTTCATTATATTTCTGACCAGGAACAGGGCCTACCACAAGAATATTTTTTTTAGTGGGACGATAGCTTTGAAAAGACAGATTACCTATCTTTTCTTTAATCTCAGGCGAAATACGCTCGGGGGGAGCCAATTCAAACCCCTCCGGTAAAATAAGAACAGCCCCCACATTCAAAGCCCCCTTTTTACCATTAGCAAGAACTTGTTTCACTTGCATATCATAAGGAATTCGAACAACTGCTTCAAATACAGTATCAGGAAGTACCGCTTGTGGAACCTCGATATCCACGGGCTTATTAGCTAAATGGCAGTTGGCACATACAATACGGCCAGTTGCTTCTCGCGGATTTTCATAACCCTGCTGTGCAAAAATGGGATATGCATTTGAAATGGGTGCTCGAGTTATTATATATATCATGAGCGATACGGAAATGGATCGAGTAATCTCTTCCTTTATCCAAGAAAAGGCATTTCTAGTTTGCATGGTCCAATCATTGATCCTGAAAAGTTCTACAATAAAATTAGGTTGGTCACTGGTATAGTTCCCTATCCATGATTCTGCTATTTACTGAAATAATTTTACTGGAATATAGGAGGAATCCCCTGAATGGGTAGAAAGAAAAATAAAAGAATAAGTCAATTTTTGAATGTTTAGCTTTTGTACAAAATAATAAACTTTATAACTGGATCATTTTTTCAGTCATTCATTGAATGATAAATCACTACAAGTGACGGAGATAGACGATTTAAATAACGGAAAATCCAATATTTAAAAATTGTATCTAGAATGACTGGAAACGTGGAAACAAGACCGGATATAATTTGATCATTATAAGCAAATCCAAAATCTTTATAGACAGAACCAATCATTAGTTCCCAACCATGGGTCGAATGGAATCCTATACATAAATCAGTTAATAAAAGAATAGAAAAAGCTTTTATTGTGTCGCTTAAGTTATATAGGAATTCTTGAACCCAAGAGTTAAGAATAATAAGTTCTTGATTACCTAGAATAGAATAACCACTTAAAATAACAAAACAGATTATATTTGTCGAGAAGTGCAAAATCGTATGGATACGATCTTCGTTGTGCGTCTTGATCAATTGGATCGTTTCTTTGTAGATTCCGATACGAAGGTTTTGTAGACGTGTTTCCGGGTATTCCTTTATCATTTCATCCAAGAGTAAGAGTTCCTCTAATTCTATGAATTTTTTTAGAATACTCTTTTCTTGAATATCATTCAAGAAAATTTCGGATTGCCTAGTATTCCACCAATTAGTAACCCAAGATTCCATACTTTTATTAAATGAGAAAGAGATCCACCAGGGCAAAAAGACTATAGATGTAAGATATAGAAGGGGAATGAATGCTTTCTTTTTTGCCATTTTTCGTCTTTAATGAACTCAGCTTCACCTCATTCGTCAACTCTATATGATAATTTCTATCAAGCATAAGTTCTATTACAAGTCATAGAGCCTATAAATCTATTCTCACGTTTTTTTTTATTTGCAATTCGGGAGTTAGTCCTTGAATTTAGAAAGAATACAGAAATAGAATAAGAAAGAGAAAGAGTCTACTTCCAATTCGAATGAAGAAAAAAATATTGTTTCCAAAGATATCAATTGCTAAAATTCGAAGCAATTGCCCCTTTCGATGAATGCATGAAAGTCAAGTAATGAATATTAGTCGGATTTCGAAACGAAAGAACACCCTTTCTATCAAAATACTTCAATTGGTACACGCAAGAAATAGGCCAATTCCGCAGCTTTTTGTTCAATTTCTCGTGGAGTCAAATTCTCGTCAGTACGAGTCAAGGGAATGACCCCCTGTCCTCTGATTTCCATATAAAGGACACGACGAGTATAAATACCTTCTTTAACTTCTATTCTGATGGACTGAATGTCTTTCATAAGGAATCGGAGAAAGATACGACGATTTTTTCCAGGAAATCCCCAACGAAAAATACACACTATTCCCTCTTTTCTATCGAATCGATCATAACCACTACCTACATTCCACGAAATTGTACACCACAAATAGGAGCTAATAAAGAGACCGGCGATTCCATAGAAAGACATCACGATCCCTTGTGGAAAAAAAAGAATTTGCTGAGACGGAAATAAAGATAGCAAATTCCTACCAAGATAACTGGAAGTTCCAACCAATAAGAACCCTAATGAACCTAAAAAAAGGATAAAGGCCCAGCAGAAATTACTAGTTTTTCGAGACCCCGTTATAAGTTCTATCCATATACGTTCTGATCGCCAACCCATATTAGATCCGGTTGTATTTTATTAGAATTGGGAGAATAACCCAACCAAATGAATTTGACTTTACTTTTCTTTGTTTCCGAAGTAACTCCCATCAACTAGCACTATTCTGATGTAAACCTTTAGGAATAATTCATCGAATTGCTTCTAGATCTAAAAAAAATAGATGAGATTTGTCCCTACTGCCCGTATCTAAAAAATCTTGTTTTTTTGAACATGAAGAAATAAAGAAGCCATTGCAATTGCCGGAAATACTAGACCCACTAAAGGCACAAAAATGGAAGGTAAGTTGCTGAGAATTGTCATAGAATGGGTACCTCGATTTAATATTTGTACCTGTTATTTTTTTTATTGTTCTATTAATTTGTTATAAAGATATTTTATAATCACTAGAATTCATATATACTTATACTAAGTATATTTTCATATAGAATTATACTAAGTATATCTAAGTGAGTATGGGTATATATAAATAAGATTGAATATTTAATTAAAATTAATATAAAATTTTCTACTTGATTTAATTTTGAGTCAAAGGAAAGAAAGCGTGGAGCTGAAATAACTCACTCAGAACGCCCTTTAAAGGATTACGCGGTACGATTGAATCAAATAAGCCCTTATGGAATAAATATTCAGCCGCTTGTGAACCGTCAGGTACTGTCTTATTCAATGTTTGTTCAATTACTCTTTTACCCGCAAATGCAATGTAAGCATTGGGTTCGGCAATAATGATATCCCCCAACATACCAAAACTAGCTGTCACCCCACCAGTAGTAGGAGATGTAAGGATCGATACATAGAATAACTTTTTATTTGCTTGATAATCATATAAAGCGGAAGATATTTTAGCCATTTGCATCAAGCTCAAACTTCCTTCTTGCATACGTGCTCCTCCGGAAGCACATACTAGAATAAGAGGTAAAAATTGATTGGTAGCATATTCGATCAAACGGGTGATTTTCTCACCTACTACGGATCCCATACTACCCCCCATAAACTGAAAAT